AGCGTCGGATTGCTAATCCGTTGTACGAATTTTTGTACCGAGGGTTCGAATCCCTCTCTTTCCTTTTCCATTGATTGATGATTTGGCATTTTTTTCTTTTGAACTGATGGAGCTTCTTTTTTTTGTTTTCCTTCCTAGTTTTTTTAATTGTTTTTACTAGTTAAATATGTAAAATAGATAGAAAAGCGAAAAATATTTTTAAATCCAGCACAAGTAAGGAAAAAATATAAAACAAAAAAGATTTTCTTATTCTTCACGTCCTGGATTACGTCCTGGATCGTTAGATAGGAATCCGAAAATGAAAAGAGAAACAAAGAAAATCACTATCGTGTAAACAAATAGTTTTAGAGTAAGCATTACAAAATCTCCAAGATTATTAAAAAAAAAAAAACGACAGAGAAAGAGAATAGATTCTCTTCTATTTCACATTATGTTTCCTTTGATACTAAGTTTCTAAGAAATACAGTGATTTCGAGGAAATAAAAAAATTAGGAAATTTATTTGTAGTAAGAGTCCAACCTTTATATAACCATTACCAATAATTACAAAAAATTTCAATATTGGAATCAAGGATTCACACTGTAAGACTTATCTGATCTTATAAAATATTAAAATGTTGGGATTTTTGTTTTCGAATAAATTCTGAATTTTTTTAGGAAATTATTCAATATCAAATTAAAGATCTCATCGAAAACTTACAGCAGCTTGCCAAACAAAAGCTAAGAGAAAAAAGAATAGGGGTATTACTGGCATAATATCTACAATTGGATTCAAAAAAGCATAAGCTTCAGGTAATTTCGCCAAGAAAAAACTACTTGAATAAAGGGCAGAGTGAATAGAAATACAGACCAAGCTAAAGATATTAAGCATAACAAAAATGTTGTTCTTTAAAAAAATGAATTGTATTTTTGCTTTTTTTTTTTATTGTATTTTATTATATTATATATATTATATGATTTAATTAATTTAATATAATTTAAATTGATTATACAAGTATATTAAGAATTCAATTCAATATTAAAAAATTATATTATAAAAAAAGAATATATGAAATATATATCTAGATTTATATTTTTATTCTATATCTTTCTATCTATCTTTCTATTCTATATAATCTATATAATATAATAAAAAAATAGAAAATAATTTTCAAAATGGATAATAGATAATAATTGAAATAGAAATAATTAAAATATGGATATTCAATTCATATTTCTTATAAATTCATATTTATGAATATTCATAAATGAATAACTGAGTACTAAAACTAAAAAAAATGAATAAAATAAGATCAGATTATTCTATAGAATAACTTTAGACTTGGAATTGACGAACAACCAATAATAGTATTTATTAGTGTCGAATCGAAAATGGGGCGTGGCCAAGCGGTAAGGCAACGGGTTTTGGTCCCGTTATTCGGAGGTTCGAATCCTTCCGTCCCAGATCATATTTATTCATGATATATACTAATTTGGATACAAATTGTATTGTATATCTGAATAAAGATTACTCCCCCTTTTTTTATCATTCGTCTCTAATCTAAAGTGAATAGCTTATGAATATGTAGATGTAGATTCATAAGCGACTCGATTTTTTTGTCTTTTTTATTCAAATCTTATCTTATATTTATATTATTATTGTAATAATTGTGGATAATAGTTTAAATATTAAATATATTGATTGAATAAAAGACTACGCACAATTTCAGAATCCATTAAATACCAGATCTAACTAAAAAGAATTTTATGGTAAAACATCGTTTTAAACGATGTGCTAAAAAGCACAGTGGATTCTGACATCCGCCATTATTTCTAGTAGAATAAAAGATATTCTATATCTTAATCTATATAAATTATATCTATATAAATTAGATAAATCGGGATGCTCTTGACTCGACATTGTTTGTTCTGTTCCACTAGAACTCATTGTTTGGGGGATAGGGATTGATCATGTAATTTGAAAGAAACAAAATGGGTGATATGTTGCTGTCATTTTTGAAACAATTAAAGAACCCCGAAGTAAGATATAAACCCAAAGATTCAAGAAAAAGCTAAAGGATCTTGGAAGACGTAAATACCATTTTCAAACTGTCTCCACATTTTGAAAAAAAAAAAGAATAAGAAAAAAGGAAACCATCCATAGTCTAATTCGGAAAGTGGATTTTTATAAGCCAATAAAGAATCAAACTTATTGAAATATTCCCATGTCCTTGAAAAAGGCGCTCAACCTACAGGAACTTTTATGGAACTTTGCCCTAATCAACAAACCAAATTCAATTAATGAAAATGAAATTAAGAGGGTTTTAATAAGAATAACTTCTATCATAGATTTATAGAACTCTTTGATCCCCCTGTTCTCTTGTTTTCTTCATACCTAATACCTATTTTTTGATTTCTTGTTCTTTTCATAGTCATAGAATGTTGTTTTCTATAACCATAAAAAAAAATAGATTTTTTTATCTTACAAATGAAAATAAAATACAAATAATAGATAGAAGTTATAATATATGAAAAAATAAATTGATAATCACTCAATGAAGTTTCATTGAATGACTATTCATCTATTATATTATATTTCTATATATTTTCATCTAAATAGAGGAAAAAAACTCTATTTTAAACGGATATGGATAAAAACATTCAAAGTTGGCATAATAGTGCTAATTCTAGTTACAGCTATTTTGATTATTTAGTGGATGGCAGGAACATACGGAATTTACTATCTGATAAAACTTTTTTAGTTAGGGATAGTAAGAGGAAGAGTTATTCCATATATTTTGCTATTGAAAATAACATTTTGGAGATTGAGAATAATCATTCTTTTCTAAATGAAGCGGAAAGTTTTTTCTCTATTTCTAAAAATTCTAGCTATTTGAAGAATGGTTCTAAGAGGAATAATAATAATGATCATTACATTTATGATATAAAATCTAATTGGTATGATAGAAAATCTAATTGGAATAATAACTTTAATAGTTGCATTGAGAGTTATCTTCGTTCTCAAATCTGTATTGATAGTTACATTTTAGGTGATAGTGTCAAATACAATGACTTTAATAGTTACTTTTTTGGTAAGGTCAGCAATAGTGGTGAAAGCAAGAGTACTAGTATAATAACTAGCACGAATGATTCAAATGCTAGTTATTTAGAAAGTTCTAATAATTTCGAGGAGACGCAAAAATATAAACATTTGTGGATTGAGTGCGAAAATTGTTATGGATTAAATTATAAGAAAGTTTTGAAATCAAAAATGAATATTTGTGAACACTGCGGATATCATTTGAAAATTAGTAGTTCAGATAGAATCGAACTTTTGATTGATCCAGGTACGTGGAATCCTATGGATGAATACATGGTCTCTGTGGATCCCATTGAATTTCATTCGGAAGAGGAACCTTATAAAAATCGTCTTGATTCTTATCAAAAAAGGACAGGATTAATGGAGGCAATTCAAACAGGCACAGGTCAACTAAACGGTATTCCTTTAGCAATCGGTATTATGGATTTTCAGTTTATGGGCGGAAGTATGGGATCCGTAGTCGGTGAGAAAATAACCCGGTTGATCGAATATGCTACCAATCAACGTTTACCTCTTATTTTAGTATGTGCGTCCGGAGGAGCACGTATGCAAGAAGGAAGTTTGAGCTTAATGCAAATGGCTAAAATATCTTCTGCTTTATATGATTATCAAATGAATCAAAAGTTATTCTATGTACCGATACTTACATCTCCTACTACTGGTGGGGTGACAGCTAGTTTTGGCATGTTGGGGGATATCATTATTGCTGAACCAAATGCTTACATTGCATTTGCGGGTAAAAGAGTAATTGAACAAACGTTGAATAAGGAAGTGCCCGAAGGTTCACAATCGGCTGAATTTTTATTCCAAAAGGGCTTATTTGATTCAATCGTACCACGTAATCTCTTAAAGGAGGTTCTAACCGAGTTATTTCAGTTGCATGGTTTCGTCCCTTTGACTCAAAATGAGAAATAAAGCAGACTCTTAAATGTTTTTTTTCGCGAGTAAGTAGTTAGTTATTTAGTTTCTTGTAATCCAATAAAGATAAGAATTAGAGTCAAATTCCAAAGAAAAGAATTGAATTCATTTTTTTGTTTTTGGAAAGATAAAGGAATTATTTAATATAATTATTATTGTATTTTGTACTTTATGATTCTTAATAAATAAATATTCTAAATATTTTCGTTTATTATATTCTATTTTATATTATTATATATATTCTATTATTAATATATATATATTATGACTTTTTATGTATACTCAATATATAGAGTAATAATATATATTATATATAATTATATTTAATATGTAATTATTATCTATCTACTATCTATTCATATATGTTGATTTAGCTATACTTAGTATAAGTCTATATGAATTAATTCTAGTGATTATAGACTATCTTTATTACAATATAATAATAAAAAAAATATTAATTTAACAATTAACAAAAAAGAACAGGTACAAATATAAAATTGAGGTACCCATTTTATGATAAACTTACCTTCCGTTTTTGTGCCTTTAGTGGGCCTAGTATTTCCGGCAATTGCAATGGCTTCGTTATTTCTTTATGTTCAAAAAAATAAGATTTTTTAGATATGGGCAGTAGGGACAAATCGCATATATTTTTTTTAGATAAAGTCAAATTTATTTCCTTGGATTTGTTATTCGGTTCCATTTTTTAATAAAAATAACTTAATTATAAAATTCTATTTCTATTAAAAAAACACAAAAGGAAAATACTAATATCATATAAGCCTTAAAAGGGGGTTTAGGTTTAATTTAATATATATCTAATCTAATTTGAACTATCTAAATAAAATATTAAATTAATCTAACAATCAATAAAAAAGAACAGGTACAAATATAAAATTGAGGTACCCATTTTATGATAGATGTTTTTGTTCCTTTAGTGGTCCTAGTATTAATTGTAACGGCTGGTTTATTGGTTTATGTTCAACAACAAATTTCTTGGGGGTCTGGACACCTTATGCGTCGCTTCGCAGAAGACGCATGGCTCTACACTGTACCTGGGGCCCGAAAACCAATCAATTTCTTCTGGGCTTCTTTCACTCTTTTAGGTTCATTAGGGGTTTTAGTTATTTCAGCTTCCAGTTATTATGGTCGGAATTTTTTCTCTTTCAATTCGTCCGAATTTCTAGTTCCTTTTTTGCCACAAGGGGTCACGCTGACTTTCTATGGAATCTCAGGTCTTTTTGTAAGTTTTCATTGGTGGCTTCTAATTTTGTGGAATGTGGGTAGTGGTTATAATCTTTACGATAAAAAAAATGGAATGGTGCGTTTTTTTCGTTACGGATTTCCCGGAGAAAATCGTCGTATTATTTCCAAAGTCCGTGTGGAAGATATTCTGGCCCTCCAATTTTTTGATAACCCAGAACCTCTTAGTGGTGTCCTTTATATGCACACCAGAGAACAGGGGGACATTCCCTTGACTCTTGTTGATGATTATTATGATAGGACTCCACGTAACATTTTACAAACAGCTTGGGACTTGTCCGCATTCTTGGATGTACCATTGGAAATAATTGTATAAAAAAAAAGCGAGAATAAATAATCCATTTCTATGAAAAAATTCGAAATGGATATATATATGGGTTCTATTACTGGTAATAGAACTTATGCTTGATAGAAATATTATTATCATATATAGTTGACAAATGAGATGAAGCTGAGTTCATTAAAGACGACAAATGGCAAAAAAGAAAGCATTAATCCCCCTTCTATGTCTTACATCTATAGTCTTTTTGCCCTGGTGCATCTCTTTAACATTTAATAAAAGTCTGGAATCTTGGGTTACGAATTTGTGGAATACTAAAGAATCCGAAATTTTCTTGAATCTCATTAAAGAAAAAAGTATTTTAAACAAATTCATAGAGTTCGAGGAACTCTTCCTTTTGGATGAAATGCTAAAGGAATACCCGGAAACACCTTTAGAAAACCTTCGTATCGGAATCTACAAAGAAAGCATCCAATTGATCAAGACGCACAACCAAGATTGTATCCATATGATTTTGCACTTCTCGACAAATCTAATCTATTTCCTTATTCTAAGTGGTTATTCTATTCTGGGTAATCAACAACTCCTTATTCTTAATTCTTGGGTTCAAGAATTTATATATAACTTAAGTGACACAATAAAAGCTTTTTCTATTCTTTTATTAACAGATTTATGTATAGGATTCCATTCGACTCATGGTTGGGAACTAATGATTGGTTCTGTCTATAAAGATTTTGGATTTACTCAGAATGATCAAATTATATCTGGTCTTGTTTCCACTTTTCCAGTCATTTTAGATACAATTTTTAAATACTGGATTTTCCGTTATTTAAATCGGGTATCTCCGTCGCTTGTAGTGATTTATCATTCAATGAATGACTGAAAAAATGATCCACTGAGACAATTATATTATAAAGTTTGTTTTTTTTATAGAAAAGCTAAACATTCAAAATTTTACTTATTTCTTTCTACTCGTATTCTTCCTAGATTCTAGGAAAATTATTTCAGTAAATAGCAGAATCATGGATAGGGAACTATGCCAGTAACCTACCTAATCTTATTGTAGAAATTTTGAGGATCAATGATTGGACCATGCAAACTAGAAATGCTTTTTCTTGGATAAAGGAAGAGATTACTCGATCCATTTCCGTATTGCTCATGATATATATAATAATTAGAGCACCGATTTCAAATGCATATCCCATTTTTGCCCAGAAGGGATATGAAAATCCGCGAGAAGCTACCGGCCGTATTGTATGTGCCAATTGCCATTTAGCTAATAAGCCCGTAGATATTGAGGTTCCACAAGCGGTACTTCCCGATACTGTATTTGAAGCAGTTGTTCGAATTCCTTATGATATGCAAGTGAAACAAGTTCTTGGTAATGGTAAAAAGGGGGCTTTGAATGTAGGGGCTGTTCTTATTTTACCCGAAGGTTTTGAATTGGCACCTCCCGATCGTATTTCGCCCGAGATTAAAGAAAAGATAGGTAATCTTTCTTTTCAAAGCTATCGTCCCACAAAAAAAAATATTCTTGTCGTAGGCCCCGTTCCTGGTCAGAAATATAGTGAAATTACCTTTCCTATTCTTTCTCCGGATCCCGCTACTAAGAAAGATGTTCACTTCTTAAAATATCCTATATACGTAGGCGGGAACAGGGGAAGGGGTCAGATTTATCCCGACGGGAGCAAGAGTAATAATAATGTTTATAATGCTACAGCAACTGGGATAGTAAACAAAATTATACGAAAAGAAAAGGGGGGATACGAAATAACGATAGTGGATGCATCGGATGCACGTGAAGTGATTGATATTATACCTCCAGGACCAGAACTTCTTGTTTCAGAGGGTGAATCTATAAAACTTGATCAACCGTTAACGAGTAATCCTAATGTGGGTGGATTTGGTCAGGGGGATGCAGAAATAGTGCTTCAAGATCCGTTACGTATTCAAGGTCTCTTGTT